TTCAATTATCAGAAACAGAATTTCCGAAAAATTGGTTGACAGACGGGATTCAGATAAAAATCCTATTTCCTTTCCGTTTGAAACCTTGGCACAGATCTAAACTACAATCCTCTCATAGAGATCTAATAAAAAAGAAAAAACAAAAAGATGGTTTTTGTTTTTTAACAGTTTGGGGGATGGAAGCTGAACTTCCTTTTGGTTCTCCTCGAAAACGACCTTCCTTTTTTGAGCCTATTATTAGGGAACTTGAAAAAAAAATTGGAAAATTTAAAAAGAAGTACTTTCTAGCTCTAAGGGTTTTAAAAGGAAAAACAAAATTACTTCTAAAAGTTTCAAAAGAAACAAAAAAATGGGTTATGAAAAACATTATATTTATAAAGATAAAAATAAACGAACTCTCAAAAGTTAATCAAATTCCATTATTTAGATTAAGAGAAGTATATGAATCGAATGAAACTCAAAAAGAAAAAGATTCTATAATCAGCAACCAGATAATTCATGAATCATTCAGTCAAATTCAATCTCCAGATTGGACAAATTTTTCACTCACAGAAAAAAAAATGAAAGATCTGACTGATAGAATCAGTATAATCAGAAATCAAATCGAAAGACTTAGAAAAGAGAAAAAAAAAGTAACTCCAGCAATAAACATTAGTCTTAACAAAAAAAGTCATAATGCTAAAAGATTAGAGTTGCCAAAAAATATTTGGCAAATATTAAAAAGAAGAAATGCTCGATTAACCTATAAATTGCATTATTTTCTAAAATTTTTCATTGAAAGAATATACATAGATATTTTTTTATCTATCATTAATATTCCCAGAATCAATACACAACTTTTTCTTGAATCAACAAAAAAAATTATTGATAAATACATTTACAATAATGAACCAAATCAAGAAAAAATAAATAAACAAAATCAAAATACAATTCGCTTTATTTCAACTATAAAAAAGTCACTTGATAATATTAATAAAAAAAATGCAAATATTTTTAGTGATTTATCTTACTTGTCACAAGCATATGTATTTTACAAGTTATCACAAACTCAAGTTATAAATTTGTATAAATTAAGATCTGTTTTTCAATATCAGGGAACATCATTTTTTCTTAAGACTGAAATAAAGGATTCTTTTGGAACACTAGGAATATTTCAGCCTGAATTAAGGCATAAGAAACTTAAGAATTATAGAATGAATCAGTGGAAACACTGGTTAAGAGGGCATTATCAATACGACGTATCTCAGATTAGATGGTCAAAATTAATATCAAAAAAATGGCGAAATCGAATTAATCAATGTCGTATGACTCAAAATCTAAATTTAAACAAACGGGATTCATATGAAAAAGACCAATTAATTCATTACAAAAAACAAAATGATACTGAAGTATATTCATTATTGAATCAAAAAGAGAATTTTCCAAAATACTATAAATATGATCTTTTATCATATAAATCTCTTAATTATGAAAATAAAAACAAGAGACACTCTTCTATTTATGGATCGCGATTTGAAATAAATAAGAACCAAGAGCTTTCTTATAATTTCAACAACACACAGAAAGAGAACTTTTTTGATATCCTCGAGAGTCCCGGTATCAAAAATTGGGGCGATTTTTTATATATCGAAAAAAATTCCGATAGAAAATATTTTGATTGGAAAATCCTCAATTTTGATCTTAGACAAAAAGTCGATATTGAGGCCTGGACCAAGAGCGATATCAAGAATAATCAAAGTACTCATAATTATCAAAATTATCAAATAATTGATAAAATAGATAAAAAAAATCTTTTTTATCTTCCGATTAATCAAGATCTAAAAATCAATACAACAAACCTTCAAAAAGTATTTTTTGATTGGATGGGAATGAATGAAGAAATACTAAATTGTCCGATATCGAATCTAGAACTTTGGTTCTTCCCAGAATTTGTGCGACTTTATAATGCATATAAAAGCAAACCGTGGATTATACCAAGCAAATTACTTCTTTTAAATCGGAATAGAAAAGAAAATGTTGGTGCAAATAAAAACATCAACGGAAAGCAAAGGGTGGATTTTTTTATATCATCGAATAAAAAAATAAAGCATAGAACTCAAGAAGAACCCGTAGACCAAGGGGATCTTGGATCAGACGTACAAAACCAAAGCAATCTTATATCAGTTCTAGCAAACCAACAAAAAGATATTGAAGAAGATTATGCGGGATCAGAAATGAAAAAGGGTAAAAAGAACAAACCATACAAAAGTAACACAGAAGCAGAACTAGATATCTTCCTGAAGCGCTATTTGCTTTTTCAATTGAGATGGGACGATTCTTTGAATCAAAGAATGATCAATAATATCAAGGTATATTGTCTCCTGCTTAGACTGAAAAATCCAAGAAAAATTACTATATCCTCGATTCAACGGAGAGAAATAAGTTTGGATATAATGCTAATTGAAAAGAATTTAACTCTTACAGAATTGATGAAAAAGGGCGTATTGATTATCGAACCCCTTCGTCTGTCTGTAAAAAAAGATGGACAATTTATTATGTATCAAACCATAGGTATTTCCTTGGTTCACAAAAGTAAGCAAAAAAAAACTAATCAAAGATACCGCGAACAAAGATATGTTGATAAGACTCAGTTTGATGAATCCATTTCAGGATATCAAAAAATAAATGGAAATAGATACAAAAATCATTTAAATTTGATTATTCCTGAAAATATTTTCTCATCTAGACGTCGTAGAGAGTTGAGAATTCTAATTTGTTTCAATTCAAAAAAAAGGAACAATGTGGATAGAAATCTAGTATTTTACAAAAGGGGCGGGGTAAAAAACTGCAATCAATTTTTGGATGAAAGTAAACATACCGATAGAGATAAAAATGAATTAATTAAATTCAAGTTTTTTCTTTGGCCTAATTATCGATTAGAAGATTTAGCTTGTATGAATCGTTATTGGTTTGATACCAATAATGGTAGTTGTTTTAGTATGTTAAGGATATATATGTATCCACGACTGAAAATTCGTTAATAGTACTTTTATTCTCTACCATAAAGATAAAGAAAGGGTATATGAAAACAAACGGATGCACATATGCCTTGTCTTACATTCCATTCTAATATACGATACTAAATCAATAACGTATCAATTAGATCTAGAAATGAATTAACAAACAGAATCTTCTTCATTTTCATTTTAGATTTAAATTATTCGCTTTTGTGAATTCAAAAATGTATGTACCATCCTTTTCTATCACTATCTGAATCTAATTTGAAATTAGATTGATTAATTTGAATTGATAAAATTAGGAATTCATAAAGAAATTAAGATTATTGTATATACCCTATTTAAATTATTAAATTACTAGCATTATTATTACTGATCGGTAAAATCCATATCTCTAAAAAGGAGAGGATCAATTTATGGTAAAAAATTCATTTATTTCAGTTATTTCTCAAGAAGAAAACAGAGGATCTGTTGAATTTCAAGTATTCAGTTTTACCAATAAGATACGAAGACTTACTTCACATTTAGAATTGCACAAAAAAGATTATTTATCTCAGAGAGGTTTGCGAAAAATTTTGGGAAAACGTCAACGACTGTTAGCTTATTTGTCAAAAAAAAATAGAGTACGTTATAAAGAATTAATTGGTCAGTTGGATATTCGAGAGACAAAAACTAGTTAATTTGAGGAGTCATGTCATTTTAACTTATTCATTGAAATTTGGATGAACTTCTTTTCACTTTCAGCAATTCATGGAAGAATGAATCGATAAAAAACTTATGACTGCACCAGTTACAAGAAAAGACTTCATGATAGTAAATATGGGCCCTCATCACCCATCAATGCATGGTGTTCTTCGACTCATTGTTACTCTAGATGGTGAAGATGTTATTGACTGTGAACCAATATTGGGTTATTTACACAGAGGGATGGAGAAAATTGCGGAAAACCGAACAATTATACAATATTTGCCTTATGTAACCCGTTGGGATTATTTAGCTACTATGTTTACAGAAGCAATAACCGTAAATGGACCCGAACAGTTAGGAAATATTCAAGTACCTAAAAGGGCTAGCTATATTAGAGTCATTATGTTGGAGTTAAGTCGTATAGCTTCCCATTTGTTATGGCTAGGCCCTTTTATGGCAGATATTGGGGCACAGACCCCCTTCTTCTATATTTTTCGAGAAAGAGAATTGATATATGACCTATTCGAAGCTGCCACTGGTATGCGAATGATGCATAATTATTTTCGCATTGGAGGAGTAGCTGCTGATCTACCTTATGGCTGGATAGATAAATGTTTGGATTTTTGCGATTATTTTTTAACAGGGATTGCTGAATATCAAAAGCTTATTACACGGAATCCTATTTTTTTAGAACGGGTTGAGGGCATAGGCATTATTGGCGGAGAAGAAGCAATAAATTGGGGTTTATCAGGACCAATGCTACGAGCTTCCGGAATACAATGGGATCTTCGTAAAGTTGATCATTATGAGTGTTACGACGAATTTGATTGGGAAGTTCAATGGCAAAAAGAGGGGGATTCGTTAGCTCGTTATTTAGTACGAATCAGTGAAATGACAGAATCCATAAAAATTATTCAGCAGGCTCTGGAAGGAATTCCAGGGGGCCCCTATGAGAATTTAGAAATCCGACGCTTTGATAAAGTAAAAGATCCCGAATGGAATGATTTTGAATATCGATTTATTAGTAAAAAACCTTCTCCGACTTTTGAATTGTCAAAGCAAGAACTTTATGTGAGAGTCGAAGCCCCAAAAGGAGAATTGGGAATTTTTCTGATAGGAGATCAGAGTGTTTTTCCTTGGAGATGGAAAATTCGACCACCGGGTTTTATCAATTTGCAAATTCTTCCTCACTTAGTTAAAAGAATGAAATTGGCTGATATTATGACAATACTAGGTAGCATAGATATCATTATGGGAGAAGTTGATCGTTGAAATGATAATTGATATAACAGAAATAGAAGCTATCCATTCTTTTTC